TAATAGATTGACCCCAAAATAGCATATCCAAATTATAAGAAAGCCTAGAGTCGCCACAATTGCGGAATTTGTCCCCTGCAAATTTTTATTTGTTCGAGTATGCAAATAAATTGCGAATACGATCCAAGTAATAAAAGCCCAAGTTTCCTTTGGATCCCAACTCCAATATGATCCCCATGCTTCATTAGCCCATACTGCTCCTGAAAGAATCCCTATGGTTAAAAAGATAAATCCTAGGCTAATCACACGATAACTCCAATAATCTAATTGTTGAATCAATTGGGCTTTGTAATAATTCTTAGCATAAAAAAAAGAAGTTTTTTTAAAAATCTTGTTTCTTTCATTATTGTATTGGATTTCACCAAATGAAAAAGATTCATTTAATTTTAATAAATTATTACTTTTAGAACTATAAAAAATCTTTCTAAATGTAATGACTAGAAGTGCTACTGATAATAATGATCCACAAAGAAGAGCCGCATAGCTCAATATCATCATACTTACGTGCATTATTAACCACTCCGATTGTAGAGCGGGTATTAATATTGTGGGTTTATGTATTTCATTTAAAAGACCCGACGTAGCAAAGCCTTGGGTAAAAATAGTACTTGAGGCAGTTATTGTGGTTAAATAATTTTTTCGTTTTTTTAAATAGGGCACTATATGAATAAGGGAGAAACTCCATGAAAGAAAAATTAATGATTCATATAAATCACTTAGTGGGAAATGGCCCGAATAAATCCAACGAGTGATTAATAATCCTGTTAGACATAAAAAAGTAGCTAGCATCCCCTTTTCTGACGAATCATATGGTTTTATGATTTCATTGCCCAATAAGGTTATCAAATGAATTGTAATCACAATTGAAACAATAGAAAAGGAAATATGAGTTAATATATGCTCTAAAGTTGAAAATATCATAAAAAAGAAAAAGGTGGGGATCCCCCATATTAATATTAATTATTGGGAATTTAATTTATTTTTATTTTATTATAGGATCTATTGGGTCTCGTTTAGAAGATGGCATGCCGCCACTCGGACTCGAACCGAGATGCTCTAGCACTGCTTCCTAAGAGCAGCGTGTCTACCGATTTCACCATAGCGGCTTGCTCGAATTCATAATAGCCTATTTATATTCAATAGTCGAGATTGAACAAGTCAATCAATCAATCAAATATGTTTTTTTAGTAAAAATTAAATTGATAAAAAAATGAGTTCAAAAGTCAATTTGAAGATTTGAAGATTCATTAGTTTCTTTTATTTATTTTCCTTTAAGTGTCCATTGCTTTTTAGGTAGTTTATGCGATTCTAAAATCGAACTCTTGCAGCTATAGAAATCTCTCGCTAGAAAAAAAAAAAAACTTTTTTCATTTTTTACGCTTATTGTCATGTCATTTTTTCTGGTTTATCTGATTTCATAATCATAAATTTGAAACAAAAAAGAAATTTTCTCAATGAATCTAAAACTATTTTGTATTTGGAGTACTGCAAATTGACACTTGTACATAATGTAATAATATCTCAACAATCAAGTTCTTTTATTGATTCTTTTATTGATGATCTGAAAATTGGAGATATATGGTAAATCCATTACATATGGTAAATGCAATAAATTAAGAAGTTAGTTTTTAACATGGAATCCATTAGTTTCAACAATCTGCCCTTCCCGAAAAAGATAAAAAATTTTATTTATTTATTGGAATTGTAAAGGTCGATGGGGAAAAAAGACTCCCCACCACCAAAAAATGAGTGAAAACAAAAAAAATGTATTTATTTTTTTATTTTTTAGATTTAGAATTCAGAAAATACAAGAATTATTCTTTTAGACATAACATTAAGATTCTATTTCATATTATATTAATATTAATATGAACTTTGATTTTATATTAACAAATTACTGATCCAATTTTTTGAATCAAATGCATTTCGATTATTCCAATATTTTAGGACTTATTTGTTTGTCGTACAAAAAAACTTTTTGAATTCCCGGTAGAAAGAGATTTCCCTAATGACAAAGCTTTTAACGACGCCCAATATCCTTTCATTTTCCAAATATTTTTACGAATACGCTTTTTTGATATCGAAGTACGTTTTTTTGGAACTGCCATTTAAAAATGAAGAAGTTACTCATTGTTATAGTTGGATGTGAAAGACATCTATTGTTCTATTATTATTCTTATTCATTATCTATTTTTTCTCTAAATACTAAATTCTCTTCATAAAATAAAAAAGAAATATAGATATGTCAAAGATCCATGAAAACTGGATCAAAAAAGATACGTGGTTTGATAAAAAAGGATCTCAGTCATTTTTGATCCTTTCTCGCTAAAAAGTTCATTTTAGTTCCATATTTTTCTAAACTTTACTAATAAATTGTTTTGATTGAAATGGAAAACAATCAATCCCATAATGAATTAGTTAATTAATTGAGAATTAGTTAATGAATTGAAATAAACTAACTTAAAATCAAGAGTTTTTTTCATTAGACCGATGACCTTAG